GCCGAGAAGCTGACACTTACTGGGAGGACGAGGACGAGGAAGAGGAAAAGGAAGAGGAAAAGAAAGAGGAGATTGCACGAAAAAAAGTGCTATTCAAAGAAGAAATTCCTCCCACGCGTTGGGGAGCGGATCTGGATGAAGAAAAAGATCAAAAAGCACCCATAGTGGTGGAAGCCATTTTAGCGGCCGATTTTTTTCAGTTTCAATGGACTCGTCCAGTACGATACATAAGCAATCAACACTTTTTTGGGGCTGTAAGAAAGGAAGCTTCACAATATTTTTTTGATACATGCCGAAGTGATGGAAAAACAAGAATATCTTTTACAGATCCTCCTAGTTTTTCTAGTTTTAAGGAACTGACGAAAGGGATGATATCTTCGTCCACAGTAGAAAGACTCTCCTTTGATAAACTAGACAAAGATTGGCTTTATAAGAACAAACAAAGACAAAACAACTTAAATAACGAGTTTATAAAGAGAATTGAGGCTCTAGACACGGGATTTCTTTTTCTAGATATACTCGACAAAAGGACTCGGGTTTGTATTGAGAAAATGAACGAAACCTGCCTCTGCCTACCAAAAAGGTATGATCCTTTGTTGAATGGGCCCTCTCGTGGAAGAATCAAAAAGTTTAGAAAAGTAATCGAGGATCCCGAAGAAAAGGAGAAAAGCGAAGAAAAGGAGAAAAGCGAAGAAAAGGAGAAAAGCGAAGAAAAGGAGAAAAGCGAAGAAAAGGCACCGAAAAGCAAAGAACAGGAGAAAAGGGAAGAAGAGGCACGTCTACGCGAAGAAGCACGTCTACGCGAAGAAGCACGTCTACGCGAAGAAGCACGTCTAAGCGAAGAAAGGGCACTTCTTCAATTGGGTGAATTTCGTGAAAAAGTCTACAATGTAATTAAATCTCGTAAATCTAGTGGAAGAAAAAAGAATGCAATGCAATCTCGTGAAAAAGTCCAGAATGCAATGCAATCTCGTCGAAGAAAAAAAAATGGAACTACAAAATCTCGTGAAAGAATCGACGATGGAACTACAAAATCTCGTCGAAGAAAAAAAAATGGAACTACAAAATCTCGTGAAAGAATCGACGATGGAACTACAAAATCTCGTCGAAGAAAAAAAAATGGAACTACAAAATCTCGTGAAAGAATCGACGATGGAACTACAAAATCTCGTGAAAGAATCGACGATGAACCTACAGAATCTCAACTTAAGCAAATCCTTGCTCTAAATCAAATTCATGAGACCCTTTTGCCAGGTTTCATTTTCGAGTCCCCAAAATTTGAAGAGAGAATGTTCGCGATACTAAAAAGTAAAACACTAAAACTAAGAGCAGAAGGAAAATTATATTATAATCCTTTGGCAAAATTTTTTTCTAAGCCTTGGGAAAAAGGGGGGGGAGGCATTGATTGGAACCAGCGAAAACTAAAAAAGCTAAAGCAACTAAGGACTTATAAAGTGGGAGAAAGTGTGGGACGAGCGCACATCGGTCAACGCGTCCCTCGCTGGTCATACGTATTACTCCGCGAGGTCGCATACGACCTGGGCGAACCCTTTGTGACCAAGCGGGGAGATACTGAGTGCTTTGATATTATATCAGCACAATACAAATATGAAATTATTTTGAATCAGGATACTCAAAATTTACTTATCAAAAATCTTTCTAAAGATAGTAATAAGATTGATCCGGAGATTGCTAAAGAGATTAATGAGAAGGTTGAGAAGGATTTGATCAAGAGTGGGGGAGACCCTTATAGTATTGACTTTGAGAAAAGCCTTGCTCATGTTCACGTTGGCAGCCTCATCACCAATATCGAGTGGAAAACCGAGAATAAGGACGTGTGGAGGACCTCCTTGAGAGCGGTGCGCAACCAATTTTGGCATCAGGATGACATCAAAGGTGTTGCGAGCGTCCTAAGGCGTAAAAACGGAGTTGTTGTAAGACAGATTGAAATGTTTCCGCATTCCCCTCTTTTTTTGGGCTTCTTAAAAAGTACACTGTCTAGTTTTTTTAGGGTAGTGAAATCCCTTGTTTTGAAAATGCAAAATTTGCTGCATAGGTTTGGAATCCAAAAAGGGGACCTTTTCACTCTTAAGGGACCTAAGAAAGAACAGACAAAAACAAAAAGGAAGACAAAAGGGAAGACAAAAAGGAAGACAAAAAGGAAGATAGACGAAAAAAAAAGCAAAGCATTGAAAGAACGGAAAAATTTGAAAAGAATCAAAAAAGAGACAATCGAACTAGACCCCGAAGAAGAGCTGTTCCGGATGGATGGAATAGATGCATGGAATGAGCTTTATTGTGGGCTAGGAGTAAGAGGTATCGTATTAATTTTGAACTCCTATTTTAGAAGATATATTGCATTGCCTTTAGCGATAATAGCTAAAAATATTGGTCGTATCTTATTTTTGCAGCAGCCCGAGTGGGCTGAGGATAGAAAGGACTGGGAAAACGAGACTCATCTTTTATGCAACGATGACGGTTTTGCTATAGGCGTCATATCCATCAGCAACTTTCCGGAGGAGTGGTGGGACTACGGTCTTCAGGTCAAAGTTTTATGGCCTTTAGAGTTGAAACCTTGGCACACAGCGGATGATAGACAAAGGATAACCAACGATTATGCTTTTATAAGGTCTGTCTGGGGACTAGCTGAATATCCTTGGGGTGGTGCCCGACCCAACCGTTCCTTTTCCATTTTTTGGGGGCCCATTTTTAACGAACTAGGCAAAAAAAGTCAAAGATTAGCAGCAGAAAAATTGGAAGGGAGCGCCTTTCGACTTATAAGAAGCGTTTTCAACCAAAAAATAAAGAAAAATTTTGTTAGAGTTCTAGGAAACCCAAAAGAAAGCATAAAACGGCTTAAAGAAAGCATAAAACGGCTTAAAGAAAGGGTTCTAGTTCTAAAAAGCACAATTTTGAAAATAATAAAAAAAAATAAAAGATTGAAAGGGATAGGAGTAGATGAATCGAGTGAAACTCAAAAAGAAAAAGATTCTATAATCAGCAATGAGATAATTCATGAATCATTTAGTCAAATTCGATCTACAGCTTCTACAAATTCAGAAGAAAAAATACAAAATCTGATTAATAGAACAAGCACAATCAAAAATCAAATAGAAAGAATTACAAAAGAAAAAAAAAAACTAACTCCAGGACTAAATAATAGTCCTAACAACAAAAATAAAAATAATAATGTAGAATCGCCAAAAAATATTTGGAAAATTGTAAAAAGAAGAAATGTTCGATTAATAAGTAAATGGAATTATTTTCAAAAAATTTTCATTGAAAAAATATACAAAATATACCTAGATATCTTTCTATGTATCATTAAGATTCCTAGAATCAATTTAACAAAAAAATTTTTTGAGAAAGACATTTCCAATACTGAAACAAATCAAAAAAGAATTACCTTTAGTTCGACTATAAAAAATATAAATAAGCGGAAGTCACAGATTGTTCCGAAATTTGCTTCCTTGCCAAATTTATCTTCCCTGTCACAAGCATATGTATTTTACAAATTATCACAAACCCTAGTTAGTGATAAGTTAAGATCTGTTCTTCAATATCGCGGAACGTCTTTTTTTCTTAAGACTGCAATAAAGGATTCTTTTGAAAGACAGGGAATATTTCATTCCGAATTAAAGCATAAGAAACTTCGAAATTTTGGAACGAATCCATGGAAAAACTGGTTAAGAGGTCAGTCTCAATACAATTTATCTAAGGTTCATTGGGAGCGAGTAGGCGCACAAACCTGGCGAAATAAAGTCAACCGACGCCATACGCCTCAAAATAACGATTTAAATAAAGGAGATTCATATGAAAAAGACCCATTCAAAAAACAAGATGATTCTGAAGTATATTCATTAGTAAGAAATCAAAAAACTAAGTTTAAGAAAAACTATAAATATGATCTTTTAGCATATAAATACATTTCTTCTGAAACTAAGAAGGACTCCTCTATTTCTAAATTGCCATTACAAGTAAATAAGAGCCAAGAGATCGACTTATTTGATATACCAGAGGAGATTGTTTTCAAGACTTATTTCAAGGATTGTATACTAGACAAGAAGTTTCTAGACAAGCTTTATCGAGACAATACTTATCTACACAATTATCTAGACAATACTTATGTAGACAAGGATTATCACAAGGATTATCTAGACAAGAGTTTTCTAGACAAGGTTTATTTCAAGGATTCTCTAGACCAGCTTTATCTAGAAAAGGATTATTACAAGGATTATCTAGACGAGGTTTATCTAGACAAGAATTCTCTAGACAATTATCTAGACAAGGTTTATATGTCTCTGAAAAAAATGCGAAAGAAAAAACCTGAAAGAAAATATATGGACTTTGATTGGAAGTTTTTCGAAAAATATCTAGTCAATTTGGAGGCTGGGAAAAAGATCGACCCTAACCATAATACAAATACTAAGATTGAGACTCAGAATTCGAAAATAATTGAGACTCAGAATTCGAAAATAATTGAGACTCAGAATTCGAAAATAATTGAGAATGAAAATTCGAAAATAATTGAGAATGAGAATTCTGAAATAATTGAGAATGAGAATTCTGAAATAATTGAGAATGAGAATAGAGGTCTTATTTATGATATCGTTCCAAAAATGCTCTTGGATCCAGAAATAGAAAAGGATCCAGAACTCAAAGAAGATCCAGAACTCAAAGAAAATCCAGAAATCAAAGAAGACAAAAAAAGCTTTTTTAATTGGATGGGAATGAATGAAGAAATCTTAAAGGCACCCAGAGCGAATTCGAATGAGGAAGATTCGAATCAGGAAGATTGGTTCTTCCCAGAATTTCTGCTACGTAAGAGGACATATCAAATGAACCCGTGGCTTAGACCTATGAAGTTACTTCTTTTAAATTTCAAAGGAAAAGAAGAAGAAGAAGAAGAAGAAGAAGAAGAAGAAGAAGAAGTTAGTCAAGGAAAAGCAAATGTTAGTCAAGGAAAAGCAAATGTTAGTCAAGGAAAAGCAACTAAAGGA